AAATTTATTTTAATAGTGTAAATAGATGCGTTTTGGGACGCTAAATCCCTAGCTCGAGACTTTCCTGTTTCCCGGGGGGTTTGCAGGAACAATAATAGTTTACGAGTTTAGGGGGGGGGGGGGGTTTGACCCGCAAAAACCGAAGGGGGCATATCTTAGGTGTCTTAGGAGAAACCACTAACTATTTATGCTCATGAAATCAGTTATGCAATTCTTCTAATAAAATCTTTTCAACATGAACATTTTGCACGGCCACCAAGAAAATGTACACCCTTGTCAGCTTGCCTTAGCGCTGCACTGTGAAATGCAAGATGAAAGGAAAAAAAAAAAAAATAACCATGTCCCTTAGAGTGAATGCCCGGCATGTGGGGTCACGGTTTAAAATGTACCCCACCAACAATCAAATGCCCGATGGAAAGGGAAGTGGGGGGGATAACATCGAGTAATGGCCCTGAAGTAGGAACCAAATGCCAGGAATAGTGCACCGTGTGAAACCCCCACGAATACTTGTCCCTCACCTTCGTTAACCGAAGGCGCATCGCTTAATTAAAATGCAACTCTTGTCTACATACGATATTGACTTGAAGAGAAGTTGGGTAATGGTATAAATGAGTACTTAAAGTCTGTGTTAGGGCTTAACTTGCTGTGAGTCACACAGTTGGGTAATACCTATCAGTATGCAATTGTGCTAGCCTTCTTTTCATGCATTTTGTTGAAGTTTGAAAGAATGGTGATGTATGAATGGACAAAAGGGAGCAGTGAGTACTATGCATAGTCGATGTCCTAAAGCATTATTGATATGGTTTACACAGATATATGGTGTTAATACATATATGTCTTTGCAAAGAATAGTTAAATTTAGAATGCTGGCTTTGGGAGCCAGGGGTGGAAGTTAAAATCTTCTTTCTTTGAGCAATAGGGAGGGGTTTAACCTCCGGCGGCCGGTTTACAAGACCGGCGCTCTGGCGCTGAGCTACTAGTGCAAGCTGTTTGTAAGAGTTTGTTTTCTAATCAGCCGGATAATGGGAAGAGGCCTAGGAAAATGAAGAAATAGATGAAAGATGCGACTTGGCCAATAACAATGTAGGGGTGTTCTACAGGTATTCCTCCAATTCAGGTTAGGATTACTACATCTGCTACTAGGGTTCAAAAGACGAATTGTGAGAGTGGGCGGAATGTGAGGCTCCGTTGTTTGGAGGTGTGGAGGATGGGGACAAGTAAAAGTACAAGAATTGAGGCGAGGAGTGCGAGCACCCCTCCAAGTTTGTTTGGGATGGATCGAAGGATGGCGTAAGCAAAAAGGAAGTATCATTCTGGTTTGATGTGCGGGGGCGTAACAAGGGGGTTGGCCGGGGTGAAGTTGTCTGGGTCTCCCAGGTAGTTGGGGGCAAATAGTGCGAGGGAAGTTAGGGCAAGTAGTATAATTGCAAAGCCTAGGAGGTCTTTGTAGGAGAAGTATGGATGGAAAGGAATTTTGTCTGCATCTGAATTTAAGCCCGCTGGGTTGTTTGAGCCCGTCTCATGTAAAAAGAGAAGGTGAAGTACTGTAGCAGCGAGAACAACGAATGGGAGTAGGAAGTGGAATGCAAAGAACCGTGTTAGTGTGGCGTTGTCTACTGAGAATCCGCCTCAGATTCATTGAACAAGAGTGCCCCCTACGTAGGGCACTGCGGATAGGAGGTTGGTAATCACGGTAGCACCTCAGAACGATATTTGTCCTCAGGGGAGCACGTAGCCAACAAAGGCTGTTATTATTACTAGGAGCAGGAGAATAACACCAATATTTCAGGTTTCTTTATAGAGGTAGGAGCCATAATACAGGCCCCGTCCGATGTGGAGGTAAATGCAAATAAAGAAGAAAGAGGCCCCGTTAGCATGCATATTTCGGATAAGTCAGCCAAAGTTTACGTCTCGGCAAATGTGGGCTACGGATGAGAAAGCTGTGGCGATGTCGGATGTATAGTGTATTGCAAGAAACAGCCCGGTGAGGATTTGGGCAATTAAGCAAAGTCCTAGGAGGGACCCAAAGTTTCATCATGCGGAGATGTTTGAAGGGGCAGGAAGATCTACTAGTGCGTCGTTTGCAATTTTAAGGAGGGGGTGGGTTTTTCGAAGGCTTGTCATTAAGGTTTCCTGTAGTTGAATTACAGCGGTGGTTTTTCAAGCCACTGGTCCTGGTTAAAACCCTGGTAGGAACAATGACTTATGTTATGTATATTTTTATGCTTGGGTTGGTTCTGGGCCTAGTGGTTGTTGCTTCTAATCCATCTCCTTTTTTTGGGGCGCTGGGATTAGTTGTTGTTTCAGGCATGGGCTGTGGGATGTTGGGGGGCCATGGCGCCCCCTTCTTGTCCTTGGTGCTGTTTTTGATTTACTTGGGGGGCATACTGGTTGTGTTTGCTTATTCAGCAGCTTTAGCTGCTGAGCCTTATCCGGAGTCATTAGGGAGCCGGTCGGTCGCCGCTAATGCCGGGGGGTATTTAGCCGGGGTATTGGTTGGGGCAAGTTTTTTTTGGGGTGAGTGGTTTGGGGCGGTATGGACAACGGTGGATGAGTTGGCTGAGTTTTCTCTGACACGAGCGGACATGGGAGGGGTTGCGTTGATATATTCATCTGGGGGGATAATGTTGGTGTTGAGCGGGTGGGTGTTGCTTCTAACGTTATTTGTGGTGTTAGAGGTGTGTCGGGGGTCAAGTCGGGGGGCTCTACGGGCGGTTTAGTTATTAAGCAGTAGAAGGGCGAGGAGAAATGTTAAGAAAAATATGGCAAGGAAGGTTTTGACTAGGCCTTGTTGTGCGTTGCTTGTTGTTGTGATTAGGGGGAGATTTATGGTGTAGATGGCTTTTGGGCCGGCTTTTTCTAGCCATGTTTGGTCTACTATTTGGGCGGCAATATATTGCCCTAGTAGAAGGTTTATCTTTGGGGGGAGGCGGTGCATAATTGTTGGGAAGAACCCCAGTATGTTTGAGAAGTGGTGAGGGCCTATTTTAGGGGTTGGGTTAAATTGTTTGTTTGTGAGGGAGGCGAGTTCGAGGGCCAGCAGAAGCCCAGTGAGGGTAACTAAAAGGGCTGAAAGCTTGAGTAAGGGGGGTATTGTTATAATAGGGGTTTTAGGGAGAACAATGTTGGAGGTAATTAAGAGGCCTGCAATGATGCTTCCTCATGCGAGGCGTTTGATTGGATTAATTACTGCTTTGTCGTTTTCATTAATGGGGGTAAAAGCGTTGAATCGGGGGTTGCCTATGGAAACAAAAAAGATAATGCGGAGGCTATAAATAGCGGTGAAAGAGGTGGCTAGGAGGGTTAAGATAAGGGCTCAGGCATTTAGGTGGGAGACGTTGAGGGCTTCGATGATGGCGTCTTTTGAGAAGAATCCGGCTAAGAAGGGGGTGCCTGTAAGAGCAAGGCTGCCGATTGTTAAGCATGATGAGGTAAAAGGGGCGAGCTGGTGTATGCCCCCTATCTTGCGGATATCCTGTTCATCATTAAGGCTGTGGATGATAGAGCCTGAGCAGAGAAAGAGCATGGCTTTAAAGAAGGCGTGGGTGCAGATGTGTAGGAATGCAAGTTGTGGTTGGTTAAGTCCGATCGTCACTATTATTAGGCCTAGCTGGCTTGATGTTGAGAAAGCTACAATTTTTTTGATATCATTTTGTGTTAGGGCACAAGTTGCTGTAAATAGGGTTGTTAAGGCTCCTAGGCAGAGGCAGGTGGTGAGGATAAAGGGGTTATTCTCTATTAAAGGGCCCATTCGAATTAACAGGAAAATGCCTGCAACCACTATGGTGCTTGAGTGAAGTAGGGCAGAGACCGGTGTAGGGCCCTCTATTGCAGAGGGCAGTCAGGGATGAAGTCCAAATTGGGCGGATTTGCCGGTGGCGGCTACAATTAGCCCAAGGAGAGGGTAGGTCAGGTCTATGGTGTGGGATGTGGTAAAAATTTGTTGAAACTCTCAGGAGTTTAGGTTGGTTGCTATTCAGGCTATGGCAAAGATGAGTCCAATGTCGCCGATACGGTTGTATAGGACTGCCTGAAGGGCGGCTGTGTTTGCATCTGCTCGTCCACACCATCAGCCGATTAAGAGGAAGGATATGATGCCTACCCCTTCTCATCCAATAAAGATCTGAAACATGTTGTTAGCTGTAACAAGAATAATTATTGCGATTAAGAATGTTAATAGGTACTTGAAGAAGCGGTTTATGTAGGGGTCTGCGTGTATGTATCATGAGGCAAACTCTAAAATAGATCAAGTGACATATAGGGCTACGGGGGTAAAAATAACAGAGTAGAAGTCAAATTTTAAGCTAATGTTAATATCGAAGGCTAGGGTGTTTGTTCAGTTTCAGTTGGTGATTACGGCCTCTGCCCCTTCTGCAAGGAATAGTGCTAGGGGCAGGAGGCTGACAATGAATGCCAGTTTGACAGCGGTTTTTACTTGGGTTAGTGCTCAGGTGTCATTTTTAGGGGAGGGGGCTAGGGTGGTCAATACTGGGTAGAGAAGTAGTGTAAAAATAATGATTAGGCTTGTTGTTATTATGATGGGTGTTGAGTGCATAGCTTTTGCTTGGATTTGCACCAAGAGTTTTTGGTTCCTAAGACCAATGGATGGGCTGTTATCCTTCAAAAGCTTGGCGAGGGAGCTCCGGGATTCAACCGAGGGTACGAGGGTTAGCAGCCTTCGTTGCTGGCAAGCCTCTCTCGGCGGATAAGGGGGGTCTAACCTCTATTTTTAGAATCACAATCTAATATTTTTGTTAAATTATATCCACAGGAAGTTCACCCTCAAATTAGGGCTGGTTTTGCAATAAGCAGAAGGAGGGGGAGGAGGTGGAGCGTAAGGAGTAAGTGTTCTCGGGTGTGGGAGGGGTCCAGAGCAACGATGTGCTGAGGGGTGGGACCTCGTTGGGTTATCAGAAATATGTAAAGGGAGTACCCGGCGGTAATGAAGACTCCTGCCCCTGTGAGGGCAATGGTCATTCAGGACCAGTTGAATAGTGAGGTAACAATTATTAGTTCGCCCATCAGGTTGGGAAGAGGGGGAAGGGCCAGGTTTGCCAGGCTTGCGAGGAATCACCAGCATGTTATTAGGGGGAGGACTATTTGTATTCCACGGGCAAGAACTATTGTTCGAGTATGTGTTCGTTCATAGTTTGTGTTTGCTAGACAGAATAGGGCTGAGGAGGTCAGGCCATGTGCAATTATTAAAATTAGTGCTCCTGTAAATCCTCAGGGGGTTTGAATTAAGATTCCTCCTGCGACTAAGCCTATGTGTCCGACGGATGAATAGGCAATTAGTGATTTTAGGTCTGTTTGTCGTAAGCAGATTGAGCCCGTTATAACGACACCTCATAAAGCCAGGATAATAAATGGGTAGCTTAGTTCTTTAGTGAGGGGCTCTAGCAGAATTATAATTCGTATTATGCCGTAGCCTCCGAGCTTTAGTAGTACGGCAGCTAGTACTATTGAACCAGCAATTGGGGCCTCTACATGGGCTTTAGGTAGCCACAAATGTATGCCGTAAAGAGGTATTTTAACGAGGAAAGCAAGTAGGCAGCCAGCCCATCAAAGCTTGTCGGCGACCGAGGTTAAAGGGAAGGTTGGGGCATAAGGCAGGGTCAGTAGTGATAAGGTGCCAGTAGTGTTCTGTAAAAGTAGGAGGGCCACTAGTAGGGGGAGGGATCCTGCAAGGGTATAGAATAAGAAATATGTGCCTGCATTCAATCGTTCTGCTTGGTTTCCTCACCGGGTAATCAAAATTAGGGTTGGGACGAGGGTTGCTTCAAATATGATGTAAAATAGGATTACTTCAGTTGCTGAGAAGGCCACAATTAGAAATATTTGGAGGGAGGTTAATAGGATGATGTATACTCGTTGGCGGTTGATGGGCTCGGATAATATGTGGTTTTGGCTTGCCAGAATTATTAGGGGGAGCAGTCAACAGGTTAAAACCAGAAGGGGGGTTGAAAGGGGGTCTAGTGCTATAAAGTGGTTAATTGTGTGTCATCCGGTTTCGGAGTAGTTGTTTAGTCAGGTTAGGCTAATTAAGGCAATGATTAGGCTGTGGGTTAGAGCTGCGGGTCAGAGTGTCTTTGGGGAAGTTAGTAATGCGGTTGGAATTAGCATAATTGTTGGAATCAAGATTTTTAGCATTGTAGTAGATTTAGGTTTTGTAGTCGGTCGCTGCCGTGGGTGCGAGCGGTGGCTACTAGTAAAGCGAGGCCTGCGCTGGCTTCACAGGCAGAAAAGGCGAGGAGGAGTATTGGGGATGCTGAGAAGCTCGTTACGTCTAGTTCTAGGGTTCAGAGGGAGAGGGCCAGGAAGAGGGAAAGTATTATTCCTTCCAGACAGAGGAGGGCAGAGAGGAGGTGGGCTCGGTGGAATGCAAGGCCTGCGAGGCCTAGAATAAAGGCTGTTGAGAAGGCAAAATGTGTGGGAGTCATTAGGTAATTGTGGATTTTAACCACGAGCTTTTGGGCCGAAACCAAATATTTTAATTAAAATAATTACCTATTCAGCTCATTCTAGGCCTCCTTGCATTCATTCATAAATTAGGCCTAGGGTTAGAAGAGCTAGTAGGGAGGTGGCTCAAAAAAATGTGGTGGTGGGGGCCGGAAGTTGGTTGCCTCACGGGAGGGGCAGGAGTAGTGCGATTTCAAGGTCAAATAGGAGGAATAAAATAGCGATTAAAAAGAATCGTATTGAAAAAGGCAGGCGGGCAGAGCCCAGGGGGTCGAAGCCACATTCGTAGGGGGAGACCTTTTCTTGGTCGGGGGAGATCAGGGGGAGTCAGAAGGAGACGATGGCCAGAATTGTTGAGAGGGTTAGGGCAATAAAGATTACAGTGGTAATTAAATTCATTATCTTTCCTTGGACTTTAACCAAGACCAGGTGATTGGAAGTCACTTATACTAGCTTAAGTACTAGAAAGATAGGAGCCTCATCAGTAGATGGAGATGTATAGGAAGAGTCAAACTACGTCTACAAAGTGTCAGTATCAGGCTGCTGCTTCAAATCCGAAGTGGTGTTCAATTGTAAAGTGGTAATTGATCTGTCGAAGTAAGCAGACAGCTAGGAAGGTTGTTCCGATAATTACGTGAAGGCCGTGGAATCCTGTAGCTACGAAGAAAGTGGAGCCATAGACCCCATCCGCAATTGTAAAGGGGGCTTCATAGTACTCCATTCCTTGAAGAAGGGTGAAGTAGCCGCCAAGAAGAATTGTCAATGTAAGGCTTTGAATGGCTTGCTTGCGTTCGCCCTCCATAATGCTGTGGTGGGCCCAGGTGACGGTTACGCCTGAAGCAAGTAATACAGCTGTGTTAAGGAGGGGCACGCTAAAGGGGTCAAGGGGGGTAATCCCTGTTGGGGGTCAGCATCCCCCAATCTCCGGTGTTGGGGCTAGGCTTGAGTGGAAGAAGGCTCAGAAAAACCCTAGAAAGAAAAAGATTTCTGATGTAATGAAAAGAATCATTCCGTATCGAAGCCCTTTTTGTACGGGAGGGGTGTGGTGGCCTTGGTAAGTGCCTTCTCGAATAATGTCCCGTCATCATTGGTATATTGTTAGTAGGAGTAGGGCGGTGCCTAGAAAAATTAGGGATATTGTGTTGTAGTGGAATCAAATGGCAAGTCCGGAGGTCATTAAGAGGGCGGCGATTGCTCCTGTAAGGGGTCAAGGGCTGGGGTCTACTATGTGGTATGCGTGTGCTTGGTGGGCCATTAGACGTTTTCTTGTAGGTAAAGGCTTATTAGTAGGACAAAGACGTAGGCTTGAATTATTGCAACTGCTACTTCTAGTATTGTTAGTAGAAGAAGCACAATAGTTGTGAGGAGGGAGACGGTTGGTATTAAAGGCAGGAGGACAAATGCAGCTGTAGCAATGAGTTGCATGAGTAGGTGACCTGCAGTTAGGTTGGCAGTCAGTCGTACGCCCAGGGCAAGGGGCCGAATGAACAGGCTAATTGTTTCGATGATAATTAGTACGGGGATAAGTGGGGCGGGGGTTCCTTCTGGGAGGAGGTGGCCTAGTGCAGCGGTGGGTTGGTTTCGTAGGCCGATAAGGAGGGTGGCTAGCCACAGGGGGACGGCAAGTCCTATGTTGAGTGATAGTTGGGTTGTGGGTGTGAAGGTATAAGGGAGTAGTCCAAGCATGTTGAGTGAAATGAGGAAAATTATTAAGGATGTCAGGATTAGAGCTCATTTGTGACCCCCTACATTTATGGGGGTTAAAAGTTGGGAGGTAAAGCGGTTAATGAACCAGCCTTGAAGAGTAAGCAGGCGGTTATTTAATCATCGGGGGGCGGGGGAGGGAAAGAGGAGTCAGGGTAAGACCAAGGCTATGGCTATTAGGGGGATTCCGAGAAGAGTAGGGCTTATAAATTGATCGAAAAAGCTTGTTATCATGGTCAGGTTCATGGGTCTGTTTTGGGAACTTGCGTGCTCTGAGGTGTGGGCTCATTAGGGAAAGTGTGGTTTAATGTCTTTGGTACGACAATTGTCAGGAATACAAGTCATGAGAAGACTAGGATGGCAAACCAGGGGGAGGGGTTTAATTGAGGCATGTCGCTAGGGGTGTTTGGAAGGCACCAATCTTCAGCTTAAAAGGCTGACGCTTTTAGCCCGGCTTAGCTTCTTAGCGAGGCGTCTTCAAGTATTAGTGTTGACCAGTCCTGGAAGTATTTTAGGGGGACAGCTTCTACTACAATTGGCATAAAGCTGTGGTTTGCGCCGCAGATTTCTGAGCACTGCCCATAGAATACTCCAGGGCGGGAGGAGATGAAAGCTGTTTGATTAAGACGGCCAGGAACTGCGTCCATTTTTACTCCGAGGGCGGGGACGGCTCATGAGTGGAGGACGTCCTCCGCCGTCACTAAGACGCGGATGGGGGCTTCAGTAGGAACAACTATTCGGTGGTCTACTTCTAACAGTCGGAATTGACCTGGGCTTAGGTCTTGTGTCGGGATCATATAGGAGTCGAAAGCAATTTCTTGGTAGTCGGTGTACTCGTAGCTTCAGTATCATTGGTGACCAATAGCTTTAACTGTCAGGTGGGGGCTATTGATTTCGTCCATGAGGTAAAGAATTCGTAGAGAAGGAAGTGCAATTAGAATGAGGATGATGGCTGGAAGAATTGTTCAAATAATTTCAATTTCTTGAGAGTCCAGAATGTATATGCTTGTGAGTTTTGTTGAGACTATTGCCACAATAATGTAAAGTACGAGGGTGCTGATGAGAAATACAATCATTAAGGCATGATCATGAAAGTGGAGAAGCTCTTCTATTACGGGTGATGCTGCATCTTGAAATCCTAGTTGGGAGGGGTGGGCCATAAATAAGATACGCGGGGTTTTAACCCACGGCTCTGCCTTGACAAAGCAGTGTATTGCTGGTTCTACTAGTATCTTATTAAGAAAGTGACAGAGCGGTTATGTGGCTGGCTTGAAACCAGTTAATGGGGGTTCAACTCCTCCCTTTCTCGTTAATGTGCGTGTCGAACTTGAACAAAGGCAGGCTCTTCAAATGTATGGTAAGGAGGGGGGCAGCCATGAAGTCACTCGATGTTTGTCGTAGTGAGTTCAACTGCGGATACTACACGTTTAGCAGCGAATGCTTCTCATACGATGAATAAGAACATAATGACAGCAGTTAAAGAGATCAGGGAGCCCAGGGAAGAGACAGTGTTTCATAGTGTGTAGGCGTCAGGGTAGTCGGAGTATCGTCGGGGTATGCCTGCCAGGCCTAGGAAGTGCTGGGGGAAGAAAGTTAGGTTAACACCTACAAATATTACACCAAAGTGGACTTTTGATCAAGTACTGTGAAGGGTAAAACCTGTGAGTAGGGGGAATCAGTGTACAAAGCCAGCCATGATGGCAAAGACTGCTCCTATTGACAGGACGTAGTGGAAGTGGGCTACCACGTAGTATGTGTCGTGGAGTATGATGTCCAGTGATGAATTGGCTAATACAATGCCTGTAAGTCCTCCTACTGTGAAGAGGAAAATAAATCCCAGGGACCATAAAAGTGGGGTTTCTCACTTGATTGTCCCTCCGTGCAGGGTGGCAAGTCAGCTAAATACTTTTACCCCTGTTGGGATAGCAATAATTATTGTAGCGGAGGTGAAGTATGCTCGTGTGTCAACGTCCATGCCTACTGTAAATATGTGGTGGGCTCACACAATAAATCCTAAAAGGCCGATGGCCATTATGGCCCACACTATCCCCATGTACCCAAAAGGTTCTTTTTTCCCGGCGTAGTATGCAACAATGTGGGAGATTATGCCAAATCCGGGCAGGATAAGGATGTATACTTCGGGGTGACCAAAGAACCAGAATAGGTGTTGGTACAGGATTGGGTCTCCTCCTCCTGCCGGGTCGAAGAAGGTCGTATTTAGGTTTCGGTCTGTAAGAAGCATTGTAATGCCGGCAGCAAGAACGGGAAGGGAAAGGAGTAGAAGGACAGCTGTAATTAGTACAGCTCAAACGAAAAGAGGGGTTTGGTACTGGGAGATTGCGGGGGGTTTCATGTTTAGGATGGTAGTAATGAAGTTAATGGCTCCAAGGATCGAGGAAATGCCTGCCAAGTGGAGGGAGAAGATGGTTAAGTCTACAGAGGCGCCGGCGTGGGCTAGATTCCCGGCAAGGGGCGGGTAAACAGTTCATCCGGTACCTGCCCCAGCTTCAACCCCTGAAGAAGCCAACAGGAGCAGGAAGGAGGGGGGCAGAAGTCAGAAGCTTATGTTGTTCATTCGGGGGAAGGCCATATCGGGTGCACCAATTATTAAGGGGATAAGTCAGTTTCCAAATCCTCCAATTATGATTGGTATTACTATAAAGAAAATTATTACGAAAGCATGAGCTGTTACGATTACATTATAAATCTGGTCATCACCCAGAAGGGCTCCGGGCTGGCTTAGTTCGGCTCGAATGAGGAGGCTAAGGGCCGTACCTACTATTCCAGCTCAGGCACCAAATACAAGATAGAGGGTGCCAATGTCTTTATGGTTGGTAGAGAAGAATCAGCGTGTAATTGCCACAGGTAAAATGGCTGAGAGTTAAGTGGTGGATTGTAGCCCCATAGACAGAGGTTCAAGTCCTCTTTTTACCAAGCCTTGAGGTGTGTACATACGAGATTGCAAATCCCGAGTAGCAGGTTAACGCCTGCCGGGGCTTCCCCCGCCCTTTGCCCGGCGGGCGGGGGGAGGTAGGCGGATGCCCGCTGGTTAGGGCGCTTAGCTGTTAACTAAGAGTTTGTAGGATCGAGGCCTTCCCACCTAGGAAGGCTTTAGCTTAATTAAAGTGTCTGTTTTGCATGCAGAAGTTGTGGGTTAGTGTCCTGCAAGTCTTACTCAGGGGCTGGGAGATTTTCACTCCCGCTTAAGGCTTTGAAGGCCTTTGGTCTGGTGTTATCCTAAGCCTCTGTTAAAGGGAAAGGAGGGCTGTAATTGCGGGGGCTAGTGGGAGAATAAGGATTGTGCCTAGGATGCAAAGGGAGAGGGGGTAGGAGGCCTGCCGGGGTGGGAAGCGTCAGGGTGTTAGGCCTGCTAGGTTGTTTGGGGTAATGGTTAGGGTTATAGCATAGGAGAGGCGAAGGTAGAAGTAAAGGCTTAGGAGGGCTGTAAGAGCTGCAATAGTGGCAGTTAGGGGGAGCTGTTGTTTTGTTAGTTCTTGAAGGATTAGTCATTTTGGTAGGAATCCTGTTATAGGGGGGAGCCCCCCGAGGGAAAGTAGTAAGAGGGGGGCGGAGGCCACAATAAGGGGGGATTTAGTCCAAGAAATTGTTAATGAGTTAATATGGGTTGCATCATTAAATTTAAGGGCCAAGAAAGCGGAGGAAGTTATAAGGAGGTAGGTTATTAGGGCGAGGAGGGTTAAGGAGGGGGCGAATTGAACGATAATGACTATTCAGCCAAGATGGGCAATGGAAGAGTAGGCTAGGATTTTACGGAGCTGGGTTTGATTTAGTCCCCCTCAGCCTCCAACAAGAGTGGAGGCAAGTCCTAAGAGAATGAGGAGTTCTTGGTTGGCGGTTGGGATTTGAAATAGTAAGATGAAGGGGGCCAGTTTCTGCCAGGTTGAGAGGATTAGGCCTGTGGTGAGAGTTAGGCCTTGAAGCACTTCTGGGAGCCAGGTGTGAAGGGGGGCTAACCCAAGTTTTAGTGCTAGGGCAATAATGATTATTGTTGTTGGGATGGGGTGTGTCATTAGCTTAATATCCCATTGTCCTGTTAATCAAGCATTAGTAATGCTGGCAAATAGCAGGGTGGCGGCAGCTGTTGCTTGGGTTAAAAAATATTTGGTGGTTGCTTCAATTGCTCGTGGGTGGTGCTGTTGGGCTATTAGAGGAATAATGGCGAGTGTATTAATTTCTAGTCCTATTCATGCGAGGAGTCAGTGGGAGCTGGTGGCAGTAATCCCGGTTCCTAGGGCTAAGCCAAAGAAAAGGAGGGCTATAATGTAAGGGTTCATTAGCAAGGGAAGGGGTTTAACCAACATGTTCGGGGTATGGGCCCAAAAGCTTTTTTAGCTGACCTTACTAGGAAGTGGTGTAGTGGAAGCACTGAGAGTTTTGATCTCTTCAGGTAGGGTTCGAGTCCCTTCTTTCTAAGGAGGCGGGGGGATTTTAACCCTCATAGTTCACTCTATCAAAGTGGCCCTTTAATTCAGGCACGGCTCCTCTTATAGTTGTGGGGGAAGACCCGCGAGTGCAAGTGGAAGGGCTAAGTGTCAGATGATGAGGGCTAAGGTCAGAGGTAGGAAGTTTTTTCAGATGAGGTGCATAAGTTGGTCATATCGAAACCGGGGGTAGGAGGCTCGCACCCAAAGGAATAGCACGGAGAGAAAGGCTGCTTTAGTTATTAAGTTAATGGTTGTGAATTCGGAGAGGTGGGGTAGGTGTGAGGCTCCGATGAAAAGGGAGGCGGAAAGGGTATTTATTAGTAAGATGTTGGCATATTCTGCCAGGAAAAAGAGGGCGAAGGGTCCTCCTGCATATTCTACATTGAAGCCCGAGACTAGTTCAGATTCCCCTTCTGTTAAGTCGAAGGGGGCGCGGTTGGTTTCTGCCAGGGTGGAGATGAATCATATGGCGGCAAGGGGCCAGGCAGGAAATAGCAGTCAAATGCTTTCTTGGGTTACACTAAAGGTTTGTAGGGTGAAACCTCCTGTAAAGATAATAGTGGCGAGTAAAATAAGTCCCAGGCTTACTTCATAGGAAATTGTTTGGGCAACTGCTCGGAGGGCTCCGATGAGGGCGTATTTGGAGTTTGAGGCTCAGCCTGAGCCAAGGATAGAATACACTGCGAGGCTGGATAGTGCTAAAATAAATAAAATGCTTAGGTTTAGGTCTGTGACTGGGTGCGGAAGGGACAGGGGGGCTCAAAGTGTTAAGGCCAGGGTGAGAGCTAGCATTGGGGCCAGGAGAAATAGGACAGGGGAGGAGGTAGAAGGGCGTACGGGCTCCTTAATAAATAGTTTAACACCATCAGCGATTGGTTGGAGAAGGCCGTAAGGCCCGACGATGTTCGGGCCCTTTCGTAGCTGCATGTAGCCGAGAACTTTTCGTTCAAGGAGGGTTAAAAATGCCACGGCTAGGAGCACGGGCACAATGTACGCTAAGGGGTTAAGGATGTGGGTTAAAGTGGTAGTCATCATAGTTAGGGAGAGGATTTGAACCTCTGTTTAAAGGGTTTAGGCCTTTTGCACTTCTCCGGGCTCTGCCACCTTAACATGCCTTGCTCTTAGGCAGGGTTCTGCGCCCTTTTACCTGCTTTAGTTGTCTTCAGCAGGTAAGGGGGAGGCTTACTTGTAGCATGGGCCTCTTCTTTCCGGTCCTTTCGTACTAGGAAAGAGCGTTCATAGATAGAAACTGACCTGGATTTCTCCGGTCTGAACTCAGATCACGTAGGACTTTAATCGTTGAACAAACGAACCCTTAATAGCGGCTGCACCATTAGGATGTCCTGATCCAACATCGAGGTCGTAAACCCCCTTGTCGATATGGGCTCTAAAAGGGGATTGCGCTGTTATCCCTAGGGTAACTGGGTCCGTTGATCGGTCTTGCCGGATCTTGTAGGTCAGATGTTCTGTTAATTAGAGCTGTGGCTCTGGGTTTTGAGGAGTGAGCTCCTGTTCCACGTGGGGGATTTTTGTCCTCCGCGGTCGCCCCAACCAAAGACAGGGGGCAGGCGTCAGTTAGTTACTTCTATTAATTTAGGTGTCTTTACGTGGGCTGCCTTTTGTCTTAAGCTCCATAGGGTCTTCTCGTCTTATGGTTTTATTCCCGCTTCTGCACGGGAAGATCAATTTCATTGACCAGGAAAAGGAGACAGCTTGGCCCTCGTTATGCCATTCATACAGGTCTCCATTTAAAAGACAAGTGATTACGCTACCTTCGCACGGTCAAAATACCGCGGCCGTTAAACTTGTTAGTCACAGGGCAGGCGGGACCTCTTATACGGTTAAATATGCAAGAGGCGATGTTTTTGGTAAACAGGCGAGGCCAGTGTTTGCCGAGTTCCTTCTTTTCCTTTAAGTCTTTCCTTTGTGACACACCTGTGTGGGGTTAACGCTTAGTTCCTGAGTGGTTTTCTAGTTTAAACTTTAGGGTGTCTCAGGGCCCTCGTTGGTTGGGGGCGTTAATTTTCAGTGGTGGGGTTCGTTCTGATTTAAGCAGGTGTCTTGGAGAGGGGCGGCCCTCTTATTACTCATATTAGCATTATCGCTTCCATGTTTGCATGGAAAGGCCTAGTATTTATGTGAGGGGCTTAAGATATTATTGTCGGGATTGGGGAAAGGCGAGTACTTGAGCTTTAACGCTTTCTAAGGGGTTGGCTGCTTTTAGGCCCACCGAGGTATTGTGCCTTTAGGTCTTAATCTTTAGCCGTCTCATAAAGTTGTATCTTTCTTCAAGGGGGCTGTTCCCCCGTTGAATAACTCTTTAACTTTCTCTGTGTCATTGTGAGTAATAACTAGGGGGAGGGGAGAAGGTTTAAAGGCTGAACTTCTATTCATTTTGTAGGCAACCAGCTATAACTGGGCTCGGTAGGTCTGTCACCTCTACTCAGAGATCTTCCCACTCTTTTGCAACAGAGACGGGTTTGCCCTATAATAGGCTGTCTCGGAGTAGCTCGCCTAGCTTCGGGGGTTCGAACTAAAGGTCACTTTGCTCGAAGGCTACTGGCTAAATCATGATGCAAAAGGTACGAGGGGTTGTCTCTGCTTTCTTTCTCTTTACTGGGTTTTTCATTTCTCTTTCAGCTTTCCCTTGCGGTACTTTTTCTATTGCGCCGGGTGTCCTTTTCTATCACCTATACTAGGGTGGAAAAATGTTTTGGTTAATTCAAGGGGTTCGTAGTGTGGGGTTATTGATGTCGTTTGTTGAATTTAGGTAAGGGGCTAGCTGTTAAGAGGGCATAGTCAGTGCGACCCGATTTGCACGGGCATCTTCTCGGTGTAAGGGAGGTGCTATGCTATTTTAGCTACGCTCTGGTTTTTCCAAGTGCACCTTCCGGTACACTTACCATGTTACGACTTGCCTCCCCTTTATTAAAGTTATTGTCTTAGTTACATCTGTTATTTTGTAGGGGAGAGTGACGGGCGGTGTGTGCGCGCTTCAGGGCCGGTTTCAGAGGGGCGCTCTATTCCCCTCTTACTGCTAAATCCTCCTTCAAATGGCTGTTTCAAGGCATTATCCGTGTATACTGGTTCAGCAAATGTAGCCCATTTCTTCCCCTCTCGTACGCTACACCTCGACCTGACGTTTTAGGCTGTACCAATTATGCTCACTATGTGTCCTTCATAGGGTAAGCTGACGACGGCGGTATATAGGCGGGTAAAACAAGAAAGGGTGAGGTTTAACGGGGGTTATCGGTTCTAGAACAGGCTCCTCTAGGTGGGTCTAAAGCACCGCCAAGTCCTTTGGGTTTTAAGCTGGGGCTTGTAGTCCCCTGGCAAGCAAAAGGTGTAGATGGTTGCTTTTGTTTAAGGCTAGGCATAGTGGGGTATCTAATCCCAGTTTGTTTCCTAGCTTTAGTGGGCTAATATTATTTAAAGCCACTTTCGTGGAGGGGCTTCCCGTCTTCGGGTGCGTATGACAGCTTTGAAGATGTTTAGCTTTAGTGCAATACTGTATATAGCCACATTTTACGCCGGTATTTGTCAACTTGGGCCTCTCGTATAACCGCGGTGGCTGGCACGAGTTTTACCGGCCCTCTTGGTTTTAATTAAGTCAAGTTTTCACTTATGGCTTAATGTTTATTACTGCTGAGTTCCCTTGGGGGTGTGGCTAAGCAAGGTATCGTGGGCTAACAGGGGGTTGTGCCTAATATCTGCTCCTATTCTCCGTGTGGGGAGTAGGTAGGGCATTCTCACAGGGGTGCGGATACTTGCATGTATAAATTTAACCAAAGCTGACATTAAAGTCAGGACCAAGCTTTTGTGCTTACGGGACTTTCTAGGGTCCACCTTAACATCTTCAGTGTTATGCTCTAGTTAAGCTACGTTGGCAAAA